TCACAAGAATTGCAAAACCTTATGGAAACCCTAATATTCTTGCAGAATTTATAGCCGGACAGTTAAAGAATAGAGTTTCATTTCGAAAAGCAATGAAAAAAGCTATTGAATTAACTGAACAAGCAGATACAAAAGGAATTCAAGTACAAATTGCAGGACGTATTGACGGAAAAGAAATTGCACGTGTCGAATGGATCAGAGAAGGTAGGGTTCCCCTACAAACCATTCGAGCTAAAATTGATTATTGTTCCTATACAGTTCGAACTATCTATGGGGTCTTGGGTATCAAAATTTGGATATTTATAGACGAAGAATAAGAAACCTTTACTTGTCTTTCCCTTCTATCCATTGATAGAAAAAAAAATAGAAACTCGTTCATTCTTTTTCTGGTGAATCAAAATGAGCAATTCGAATTCTTAATTCTATAGGGTTGAATAAAAATTCAATTGACCATTTGATATAATTGCTATGCTTAGTGTGTGACTCGTTGGTTTTTTAGGGTTAGGATTAAAAAAGGACCAGCCCCATAGTATGAACTAATAACCAACTCATCACTTCGTATTATCTGGATATAAAGAACCAGTCAAGATATGATAAATCAGTCATATCTTTGTAGCAACTGAAATTTTTTTTGCATAAACTTTAATTAGAAGTTGTAAAACAAAATGAAAGAAGTAAAGGTGTGGATAAATGGAAGGATGAGAGAAAGAGAGAAAAAGAATATCAATGATATAGAATTCCAATATGGAAGGTCTACGAGTCATCTCATAAAAGACAGTGTAATAAAGCATCAATACTAATTGATTCATCCATAATTAAATATTAAATGAATCAAGAAAAAAATAAAGAGCTTGGAGCCAATAAAGACTAAGAAGATTGACTCAGGAACAAATTGGATTATGAGCTCCATTGTAGAATTCGGACCTAATCATTAAGTACGAAGCGATGGGAACGATGGAACCTGTGCATGCAAAAGATTTTATTGAAAAAATGAATCTTAATGATTCACTAGTCGGGATGGCGAAATGAACCGGAGATTCATTCATCTATTGGGAGAAGTCACGAACGAGCCCTACAAATGAAATAGAGATTGAAAGAGTAAATATTCGCCCGCGAAAACTTTTTTTTTTAGTTGCTAAACTTGGATAAAGGACAAAAAAAAATAAAGATTTTTTAGAACGTTCTAAAAAAAACTATTTTTTACAAAAAATGTTAATCATTTCAATTAAATGTTTTTAATCCTTTTATTCGTGAGGAGCTGGATGAGAAGAAACTCTCACGTCCGGTTCTGTAGTAGAGATGGAATTGTGAAACAACCATCAACTATAACCCCAAAAGAACTAGATTCCGTAAACAACATAGAGGAAGAATGAAGGGAATATCTTATCGAGGTAATCATATTTGTTTCGGTAAATATGCTCTTCAGGCACTTGAACCTGCTTGGATCACATCTAGACAAATCGAAGCAGGTCGACGAGCAATGACACGAAATGCACGCCGTGGTGGAAAAATATGGGTCCGTATATTTCCAGACAAACCGGTTACAGTAAGACCCGCTGAAACACGTATGGGTTCGGGAAAGGGATCCCCTGAATATTGGGTAGCTGTTGTTAAACCAGGTCGAATACTATACGAAATGGGTGGAGTAACCGAAAATATAGCTAGAAGGGCTATTTCAATAGCAGCATCCAAAATGCCTATACGAACTCAATTCATTATTTCAGGATAAAAATGTAGAACCAACAGAAATGAATCTTGGGGATGAAAGTTTCTTTTTTTGGACAAAAAATATTCCTTTTTTTCTTCATCCTTTGCATTGGAAGAATAGACTAAAAAATTGATATGATTCAACCTCAGACCCATTTAAATGTAGCAGATAACAGCGGGGCTCGAGAATTGATGTGTATTCGGATCATAGGAGCTAGCAATCGTCGATATGCTCATATTGGTGACGTTATTGTTGCTGTGATCAAAGAAGCAGTACCAAATATGCCCCTAGAAAAATCAGAAGTAGTCAGAGCTGTAATTGTTCGTACCTGTAAAGAACTTAAACGTGACAGCGGTATGATAATACGATATGATGACAATGCTGCAGTTGTGATTGATCAAGAAGGAAATCCAAAAGGAACTAGAATTTTTGGTGCGATCCCCCGGGAATTGAGACAATTCCATTTTACTAAAATAGTTTCATTAGCTCCCGAGGTATTATAAAATGAGATCACTGATATGTTTATAGTGGGTATTCGAAAGAAATAGATTAAGAACTAGATTAATTAGTAGATTGTGTCTCACGCATATACCTTTAATAATTCATATTCATAAAACAAATAAGTAAAAAAAAAAAAAAAAAAGAAAAACATGTTGATTATATCCAATTTTGGGGCACCCATAATTTTAGTTCACCATGGGTAGGGACACTATTGCTGAGATAATAACCTCTATACGAAATGCTGATATGGATAGAAAAAGAGTGGTTCGCATCGCATCTACTAATATTACCGAAAATATTGTTAAAATACTTTTCCGAGAAGGTTTTATTGAAAACGTTAGAAAACATCGAGAAAAAAACAAATCTTTTTTGGTTTTAAACCTGCGGCATAGAAGGAATAGGAAAAGACTCTATAGAAATTTTTTAAATTTAAAACGGATCAGTCGACCCGGTCTACGAATCTATTCTAACTCTCAACGAATTCCTAGAATTTTAGGTGGGATGGGGATTGTAATTCTTTCTACTTCTCGAGGTATAATGACAGACCGAGAGGCTCGACTCGAAGGAATCGGCGGAGAAATTTTGTGTTATATATGGTAATCCTTTTAATATCCAAATTGGATCCGAAACTTCTTCCTATTTCTAAAAAAAAGAAAAGGGACGAGTTGTCTAATATCGTTCCTCCTCCATTAGTTGATACTTCAAGGAGGCTTTACCTGGAATGAAAGAACAAAAATGGATTCATGAAGGTTTAATTACTGAATCGCTTCCCAATGGTATGTTCCGGGTTCGGTTAGATAATGAAGATCTGATCCTGGGTTATGTTTCAGGAAAGATCCGGCGTAGTTTTATACGGATACTGCCAGGAGATAGAGTCAAAATTGAAGTAAGTCGTTATGATTCAACCAGAGGACGTATAATTTATCGACTCCGCAACAAGGATTGGAAGGATTAGGTGGTTTTTATTCAATATGATTCGAGATGAAAAATTTCAAGAAACTTATTTTCTTCCAAGAAGTAGATTCAGAATTAAGATAAGGAATGACAAATATGAAAATAAGAGCTTCTGTTCGTAAAATTTGTGAAAAATGTCGCCTAATCCGTAGGCGGGGGCGCATTATAGTAATTTGTTCCAACCCGAGACATAAACAAAGACAAGGATAATCAGACTCACTAAAGGACTCGATGTACAAATAAGGAATCTGTTTTGACATGAAATGGATATATCCATATATTTCTGACTCATATTTATGAGATGATAAAATATGGCAAAAGCTATACCGAGAATTGGTTCACGTAGAAATGGACGTATTGGTTCACGTAAGAGTGCACGTAGAATACCAAAGGGGGTTATTCATGTTCAAGCAAGTTTCAATAATACCATTGTCACGGTTACAGATGTACGGGGTCGGGTGGTTTCTTGGTCCTCAGCGGGTACTTGTGGATTCAAGGGTACGAGAAGAGGGACACCCTTTGCCGCTCAAACTGCAGCAGCAAATGCTATTCGTACAGTAGTAGATCAAGGTATGCAACGAGCAGAAGTCATGATAAAAGGTCCCGGTCTCGGAAGAGACGCAGCATTACGAGCTATTCGTAGAAGTGGTATACTATTAACTTTCGTACGGGATGTAACCCCTATGCCACATAATGGTTGCAGACCCCCGAAAAAAAGACGTGTGTAGAAATGAACATTGAAGAAATTTCAAGAGAAACAAGAGAAATAAATGATTCAATCAAATCAAATAATATTACTATGGTTCGAGAGAAAGTAACAGTATCTACTCGGACACTACAGTGGAAGTGTGTTGAATCAAGAGAAGACAGTAAACGTCTTTATTATGGACGCTTTATTCTGTCTCCACTTATGAAAGGTCAAGCCGACACAATAGGCATTGCGATGCGAAGAGCTTTACTTGGAGAAATAGAAGGAACATGTATCACACGTATAAAATCTGAGAACGTCCCACATGAATATTCTACCATAGCGGGTATTCAAGAATCGGTCCATGAAATTTTAATGAATTTAAAAGAAATTGTATTGAGAAGTAATCTATATGGAACTTGTGACGCGTCTATTTGTGTCAGAGGTCCAGGATATGTAACTGCTCAAGATATCATCTTACCACCTTATGTAGAAATCGTTGATAATACACAACATATAGCTAGCTTGACAGAACCAATTGATTTGTGTATTGGATTACAAATCAAGAGAAATCGCGGATATCTTATCAAAATGCCGCATAACTTTCAAGATGGAAGTTATCCTATAGATGCTGTATTCATGCCTGTTCGAAATGCGAATCATAGTATTCATTCTTATGGGAATGGGAATGAAAAACAAGAGATACTCTTTCTCGAAATATGGACAAATGGGAGTTTAACTCCGAAAGAAGCACTTCATGAAGCCTGCCGGAATTTGATTGATTTATTTATTCCCTTTTTACATAAGGAAGAAGAAAACTTACCTTTAGAAGACAATCAACACACGGTTCCTTTATCCCCTCTTACCTTTCACGATAAACTCAGAAAAAACAAAAAAAAAATAGCATTGAAATCGATTTTTATTGACCAATCAGAATTCTCTCCCAGGGTCTATAATTGCCTCAAAAGGTCCAATATATATACATTATTGGACCTTTTGAATAACAGTCCGGAAGATCTCATGAAAATTGAACATTTGCGCCTAGAAGATATAAAACAGATATTGGTCATTCTAGAAAAACATTTCGCAATTGATTTACCAAAAAAGAAGTTTTAAATCTATTGGATTTTTTTTTCGTCTTTTTTTTTT